ATACTGAAAGACTTCAATCGATGAACTCCTTGTTGCATCGATGCTCGAGGAAGCAAGAGCGGGATGAGTGCCAACTCAAACTACTAATGCTAATGGAAGCCATTTTCGTGCTACTAGCTTACTAAGCTTCTTCAACCGACAGGTGTACTTGCTTGACTCTTTAGCAATCCCAATCTAAATCGTCGGTATAAAGATCTATTCCACCAAACCATCATTAGATGAGACCAAAGGAAAGAGGATTTTAATGCACCGGGGTTTAGGGTGCGCTTCTTCTGACTCAATCGACTGCATCTTGATTCTTCTATGCACCAGTCTAGCTTAGCTTGGAGACCTGAGAGATCATAAGCGAGAGCGCTAGCCGGAAAAGAAGGTCTTTATTCTTAAGGACCCCCTGGTATGGAAAGCAAACCAGAAGAAAGAAAAGAGCCCAAGGGCGATAGGCAGGAGCGAGAGCTTGATAGTCGAATAGGTAGAGACAAATTCGACTCGTGATTTTCAATCAATCAAGGTCTTGCAGAGCCAGGATCCTGGTAAACAGGAATGGAGCTTTCGAAGGCAGGCGTAGATCCATTACGCACCGACTCTCATCTTTGGCAGCCTATGGGGTTGTTTATGACGGAAAAGCTACTTCAAGTAAACAACTGACTAGCCTACGCTAAAGAACCTCTTCGCTTTGTTCGACTCACCTCGCCCCTCTAAACAAGGAAATTGGAAAGCTTTCGTGTGAAGAGTCAAGGTCAAGCCCATCTGCGATTCCTGCTATTGGCATTAAATTCAAGTAGAAGCTATCAAAGCAAGCCAGGGAAGCTAATTGCGACAGTTAAGCTCTTTCCAGTTTGTAATCTTTTGAAAGCTATCCTCTTACAGATCCTGTTAGCAAGCCAGGCCATTGCTTCTGGATAAGCCATGGAAGACTCTGGAGTGTCAGTTTCCGTAACACTTTTTCCTCCTGCCATGGCTTACAGACCACCTGTCCCGACATCGATTAAGGGACCAAAAGGATAAGAAATGACTCGCGAATAAAGCGAAATAGAAAGATAGGGGGAGGTTTGATTTGATTTTTTAACTAGCTTACAAGGACTCAGGAATGAAAAAGGCAGAAATCCAGGGACTGGTCGGGCTATAAGTCAATCCTACCGAAAGCCCTTTGTCATTTTGAATTCCTGCCTGCCCTCGAAAACACATAGGTGTCATAGTCGAATAGTTTTTCATTAAGAAGGGAAAGAATGGGAGTTATGAGTCTAATAGAATCATTTTCCCGGACCTCCAAAAGTGAAATAGGTTAAGAAGGGTAAAGGTTGTCCTAAGCTGAAAGAGTTTTTTGGAAGGCCTTTCGTTAACACTCACCCAAGAATCTCCCACTTACGATGAACAAGTCCTATCCTATTCCCTTTTTTCCCAAGCCAGCCTCAGTCAAGCTGCTGTGCTCGCACAAGGCCTTTAAGTAGGCCAGTAGGCCAAAGAAGAGAGGAGGCGATCTTCTGCTCGGATAAAGAAGGATGCCATTGAAAGAAAAGAGAGTGACGGAACGGACGGGAAGAAGGTTAAGCCAGACCTGACCCGAGGGTGACGGAGATTAGTGTGCTACCTTTTTTGGTAGCAATTAGTTATAGAACGTGGGCAGCATTGGCTTAGGAAAGGGCGGGGTTCGGTCTTGGTGGTTGACTAAGGGTAAGGGTATTATGTAGCCAAGTGGACTTCCCATTGCTATTATAAACTAAAAGACAGGGGTATTTTTTAAAAGACCTAACTAAGATTCCATTCCTTTCCTAGCCTATTCAATGTGGTCATGTAATAGAATAGAATGAAATGGGAAGAGGATAGAGTACCGAGTACGGGAGCCAGTTAGTTGCTAACCGGAAGAGAAGGGGGAATCGAAGAAAGGAATGGGGACATTTCACACTAGCTAGTTGCCAAGAGGTCTCGGGTTAGGTTCTCATGCTTGCTATTACAGGCCAGTCACCAATAAGTGCCACCCATGACCTCCTCCCCCGAGTCTTGATTATTTCCCAAACTAGTCTGACTAAACCAGGAGAAGTGGTTTGGGATGAGACTACTCGTCTTTCAGAGCCTCGCATAAGGACGGTTCTTGGCCGTTCCAGATCAGAATCACTGCCAAACTAAATTGGCAAAATGTATATAAGAACCTCATGGATAAGGGAGCATCGGTCAAGCTCCCTACGCCTGTCTGGTTCGATCCTAGAACAATAACCCTCACGTCGTCCGCAGAAAAAAAAACACAAATAGATACATTCTGAAATGAATGTGAGAGGATTAACCTCATGCCCAGTACGTGGGAACCCTGGACCAAAAGAAATTCATTTATGAACATGGCCACGTGGAAATTCCCTCTTATTATTCTTCTTGCTTTCGGCTATCTGGGTTACATCTTCACAGCCTGATTCTTGTTCTTGTATATTCCACGCCTGGACCGAACGATGACTTGGATGATGGAAACTGGTAGATTGGCGAAATTCCAATACGGCTGACTATGAGGAAGAGTAGGACAATAACAATACATACGGAGAACTCCATGTACTAGTGAACGAACAGGAACTCAAACTCAACGAACAAGCGATGCAGGCTCTGCAAGACCTCGAAAGAGGGATGGTCCATTTGCCTGCCATGTTTACATGCCGCCCTGCACAAGTTTGTCATTTATTCATCAGGTTTAGGGTTTGTGCTATTGTCATGGTCTTTCTTATCCTTATTAGCCTTAGCCTTATTAGCCTTAGCCTTATTAGCCTCAGCCTTTGTCTTGTAGAGAGTTGGTTGTAAATTATTGGTCTTTGTCTCTTCATTATAGGACTGACTGCCTGATTGATCATTATTCTTCCTCGAATGTTCATATTTATAAATAGTGTTAGCATCTTTACTTCCTATGTCTATTACATCTATAGGTTTTGTGTCTATCCATCCCTGATTTGAATCATAGACATTCTCTCTTTTGCTACTCCGTGGTAGTCCTAGTTTGAGCTGTAAATCTTTTTTAATAATTCTGAGTTCTTTCCAATTTATTCGGAAGGGTGCTTCATGGGATACCTCCTCTGTTAGAGATAAATTTGCTAATTGCCTTTTAAACCAATCTGATGTTACTAAATCTTTAGCAGGACCTTTATGTCTAATAATCTTTTTATCATCTTCTATCTCTAGCATATAACTCTTAGGTGCTAAGAATATGCCTTTACTTACATTACATTCCAGTTTAAACTTACCCAATTCAATAGAAGAAATGAAATCGTCAGATAAAGGACTTCCTAGAATGATAGAATCTGTATCAGTGTAATAACAGTCAGGTCTAGAAATAAATGGATACATGTAAATACGAGCACAAGCAGTTATAGCAGCTGACAATTGAACGGCTGACATCTTAGGAGCCTTCCATTCAAGGTCGTCTACTATAGTACTATTTACAGTGTAATTGACAATATAATAATGATCGGTAAGCTTATCTGCTGATTGAAAATTATCCTTCTTCATCATTTCTTCATATTTCTCTTGATTGCAGATCTCTGTTACTGTACTTTCAGGATTCATACCAAATCTACCATATAGGGAATTCATAAGAATCTTATATATAAATGTCATAGCTTCATCACCTGCTTTCTTAGCTTTTTTTCTGCTTTCATAAAGGTTTGAGATAAAGCCTTCAAAAGGACTAGACTTCTTCTCAAACATATATCCTCTAAGAGGGATAATCTCGTAACCTATATCACGTGCAAATTTCAACTCTTCGCTATAAAAGACTCCTATGAATTTACCTGTAGGAAAGATTAAAGTACCGTTTTTGTCTTTATAAGGTAAGAAAGGTTTTTCAATATTAGGAGGACATACTACATAGGCCTCAATAAAGCCAAACAAGCTATCCAATTCTACGTTCTCCAGATTATTCTGCCAGACAGGTATACCACATGGCATAGGATAAGATTTCATAATAAACGGATAAAGGGAGTTTACGTCATAGTAGTAAAGATTCTCACCATAGGGTTTATAAACATCAGAATGACCGCCAAAATAACCACGTCTAATAAAGGAATCCTGGTTTTTAGTAGGTATATGGATAGGAAAGTTCTCATCGTCCAAATATTTCATTCGAAAGATTTTGAGGGCAAGCGAGGATATAGTCATCACATCTTCGATATCAATATTATACTGAGACCAATAAATACTTTGAGCTTTTAACATCACACCACCTAAGAGAAGGATATCTTGTCGAAGATACTTTATCAAATCCTCACTATGAACTTGAATATTAGACATATTCAAATCGTCATGTGGAATAGAACCTTTGGAACCTAATTCTGGACATAAAGTCTTAGCCAATGTATTAAGAGGGTTAGGGAGCATTGTTAAAGAATCTCTAAAACGTAAGAGCCGCTTGCCCCCACAATAGACTTTCAACTCATAAAGCCTATTATTCCTTAACAATGTCTTGATTTTATACTTATCACTACGTTCCGCATAATAACGGAGAATTATAACACCATCAAATCGAGAAAAATTATGGAAGTAAACCGTTCTAAGCCTAGAACCTTTGCTAATTTCTACTTCCAAGTGAGACAGAAAATCATATAACATTTTGTGACTTCTATATTCAAAGGAAGGATTCAAATCTAGGTAATTTTCACTGAAAAAGGTTTTGATCGAATATTCAGGTATAGAAGACAGATTATCACCAGGATGAACCACCAAGTAACCGGCTGCGTAAGGAACATGAACATCATTAACAAGTATAGTCTCTAGATCCGCTACAATGAAAGGACGACATTCTTTCACATAATTTTTGATTGAGCTTATTTGGTTAGTAATACGACCGCTTTTCTTTTTGAAAAGAAGGGATTTCACATCCGGTAGATCACCATCAATAGTGTCAGAATACATAACATTAATAATGGCGTTAATCATATCAGAGTTAGAGATCCGAGGGAAATAGATCAATTTAGAAGAATCCTTAACCTCATAATAAAGACGAATAAAGACACCTTTAATCACAGCATCTTGATAGCGATCACAATATGACTTCACAATTCTTTCTATATTATCATAGATCATTTTTGTGGGAACTTTATGACCTAATGAATCATACAATGGAATAGACTTATCCAAAGTAAAAGAAACATCATAAGAACCAGGCATTCCCATTATATAACCCATAGTAAATTTAATATATTTCGAATTAATATGGAAAGCGTATTGCTCAACTAATTGTATAAAGGCCAAGGTTAGGACTTCAGACTCATCAATAAGAGGATAGGGAGACATAAAAGAAGTACGCGCATAGAGAGAACCCGGGTAAAGAGTCTTATGTGCAACATCATAAATACAACTTGTCAAACGATTCCAACAATCATAATAACTCAAATATGAGGAAGTAGAATAATGACTAAGACTAAGACTGTAGGGAGAGATATGAGAACGGGGAGGTCCTGCCCATTGATTGTTTCTGACTTTCCTAAGACTCTTCTGTGACAGATATTGGATATGTGAGATGTATCTTTGAACTTGGTATCTTTGAATGGCTATTTTAAGACCAGCCGAGTCATTAATTCTAATATTCATAATCATGAGTATTTTGTTCAACCTTTAGTGAGAAACCGCTCATTAGTTTCTCTATAAGGGTGGCACTGTTGTAGGGGTGATTTTTTCTCTATTTGAAAGGGGGTGTCAACCGGATGAGATCCGTAAGTATATCGCTCAAGGTACGGGAGTGACTCCATTTGCCTTAACCTATGGCCACGATGCAGTACTTCCAATGGGGATCACAGTGAAGTCTCTCAGAGTAGCCTCCTATCAAAAGAACTTGACTCCAGGAGACTAGAATGAAGCTATGTTTGCCGAATTGGATAGTCTTGATGAAATGAGGCTACTGGCCTTGGATCATCTAAGGGTTCAGAAGATGAGAATAGCTAGAGCCTACAACAAGAAAGTAAAGCCTCAATCTTTTGAGGAAGGAGAATTTGTATTCCAAACTATCCTACCTCTTGATACAAAGGATCCAAAGTTTGGAAAATGGTCCCCAACTTGGTAAGGTCCCTTTGTGATCCAAACTGTGCTGCCCAACGGAGCCTCTCATTTGATGGGTATGGATGGTCAGTCCCACATTCGGTCCATAAATGGGACATTTACCTGACTATCGGAGTCATACGAGACAAAATCAGAGATAGATCCATCTATGGTCAAAGAACAAAGGGAAGTCATCTAAATGGAAATACGTCCACATGGGCCCAGGGCTAAACATAAAAACAAAAGAAAATCAATGTACCAGGCCGCATCATAGCAGGCAAAAATATTGACAATCCATCAAATTGTTCAATGTTCAAGGCTCTGAAAGACCTAATAAAGCTCATTCAAACCTTCAATCATCTTTCGGCAGCTGCTTTCTGAATGTCCTCCCAGGCTCTGATTGCAGCCTGTTCAGACTCATAATCAACCCTGGCCTTCTGCTCCTCCAAGTTGGCATCTTTCAGACTCTTAAGTTCGGCGTGGAGTGGCTCTCACTCGGTCATCAAAGAATCATAATCCCGAGTAACATCACTCTGCCTCTTCTCTACGGCGGCCAACTGCTCCTGGAGCCTCGCAATCTGATCCTTTAGATTGTCAGCCTCGGCCTCCATTGAGTCTAAATCGTTCTCTATTTTCTCGCACACTGCAACGGACTCGCGGGCTTTGGTCGATTGCTGAATGAAGGTCTGGGTTTTGGAGTCAATTTCATTCTGACTCTCAGTAGCACTGAGTACTTGCCCCACTGTCATATTCATTTCCTCTTCAAGCTTGGAGGCTCGTTGTCTCAAAGAGCCTCAGTGGAAATTCCACTGTCTTCAGATAGATTCCTATCGATCTGGAGAGGATCCTTCAAAGCATCCAAGTTCTGGCTAACTGCCACAAGACTTTGATATAGCAAAGTCTGCAGTGCTTTGAGAAGAACCTCTTTTGAAGGCCTTCCACTGGATGTGGGGGCTATTTCAGTACTAGGGTTTCTAACGGGAACCTTCACTGGCAGAGTCCCCATCGAGTAGGCTTTTAAGAGAACCGAGCAATGCACGAGGCGCTGCAAGCGAGGAGCCACTCAAAGTAGAGACCGAACTGATTGGGGGCAACTGAGAAAGAAGGTTCGTATACGTAAGAATGAATACTGGCAAGTGAAAGTCAGGCAAGGTTCAATTAAGGATAAAGGGGCATTACCTTAGCAGAACTGCTTTGTTTCAAGGGAGACATCGGAGTCAGCGTGTGAGAAGCTTGGGTACCTTCACCGGGGGATCCTGAATAGGGAGCCACAGAAGCAGAAGCTAACGGAGCCGGAATATTGGGTCCGAAGGCTCGAAGACCACTGTCTTTTCTACATGTTTACCAGGCATTGGCATTGAAGTAGGCAAGGCCAATTGAGACGGGGCCTGGACCAACATTGAAAGAAAGTGCAACTTCTGGAACTGCTCCCTTTTTTGCTCTTTCGCCTAGCTAGATATAAATATTTCATTCAAAGCAGCATTTCCGCATAGGCGG